AAGAACAGATAATAACTATTTATACCGGAACGAATGGTTATCTTGATTCATTAGAAATTGGACAGGTAAGAAAATTTCTCGTTGAGTTACGTTCTTACTTAAAAACGAATAAACCTAAATTCAAAGAAATCATATCTTCTACAAAAACATTTACTGGGGAAGCAGAAGCCCTTTTGAAGGAAGCTATTCAGGAACAGATGGAACTCTTTTTCCTCCAGGAACAAGTAGAAAAGAACTGATTATTAATAATTTAATAACTTTCTATTTATAATAGAACAATCAAATTGAACTTTCTAATTTTCATAATTCTTATCTTTTAATATTTTTTCTTTTCATTTTAATAGTTTTTAATAGTATTAAATTAGATTAATTAAATTCGAAAGATAAAAAAAAGTTATTATTCTAAAAGTCTAAGCCGCTTTTGTTCAATTCAAATCATTCAATTCAAAATACTTTTCGAAATAGAGAAATTCACATAAATATATAGGCAAATAATTTGCGCCCAATAGGATTTGAACCTATACCAAAGGTTTAGAAGACCTCTGTCCTATCCATTAGACAATGGACGCTTTTCTTTTTTTCTTTCACTTTTCTTTTAACTAAATTTAAATAATTTAGTTAAAAGAAAAGTGAAAGAAAAAAAAGAATTCTATAGAATACAATTTCAATTGAATATTAATAAGTAAAACTAAATTAAAAAATTCAAAATTCAAATGAATAATTAACTAATTTAATTAAGAAAATTCAAACGGATTCGTTAGAATAAAAAAAGCGGGTAGCGGGAATCGAACCCGCATCGTTAGCTTGGAAGGCTAGGGGTTATAGTCGACGTTGATTCATCATTTTGAACGTCTCTAATTCAAAATCGAACGTGAAACTTTTGTTTCATTCGGCTCCTTTACGGAAGAAATTAAGAGATGGAAGACATTAAAAAAAAAAATGACCCATAACATCTACGTAAGCTTTTACGAATACGCTTAAAACACCTTGCTTTTTAGATGATCCCTATAGAAGAGGAGTATTATAACAATCTGTTTTTTTTCTAGTTACTTCGTTCTCTATTTCTATTTGAGCGAATCTTTAGGAAAATAATACAATTTCCGCCGAGCTAAAAAAAAATATGTTGATGTATCTAGTAAACTAAAAAAATCGTTTATTAGCCATTTTTCTTCAATCTCTTCTATACAAAAACAAATACAAAAATGGAAGATTTAGTTACGATTAGAAAGAAACTTTCTATATCTTTCTCCATGGATCCTTTGCTCATACTCAAAAAATTGGGATTATTGATCCAATTCCAAAAAACTTATGTTTCATAATTTAAAAATTCAATTTGTCAATTTAGAATTGATTCTTCTTGTATATAAATTATGATAATGTATATTATTCCTTGAATCGTTCATTCAGAGGTATAAAGGATTAAATTCCCTTAAGTAAGAAATAAAGTTTTTCATCGAGATAAAAAATCAAGCAAGGGATCCCTTAACTATTAAAGGGTCCATAGAACGAATCACACTTTTACCACTAAACTATACCCGCTACAATGCAATTATTGCATATAAATTCACTTTTGTCGAACAAGGGAATCGGTTGTAATTAAGAAACAAGAAATTCATTTTTTGCTAATTACAGTATTGACGTGTTTTGTAAGGGGGCCCACTAATGAAATTGAGAATAGGGGGGGCTAATTTCATTTTTTTTAGATTTTGTTTTTTCTGAAGGTGTTTTGACAGATACATCTCTACAAAACTACTTAATTCAGAACAGAACAGAAAGCACATTGTGTAAGAATCCAAAGTTCCATTCTTTTTTTTTTAGATACGTTACCAGAAAAAGGAAGAATCAAAAATTAAATTTAATTTTTATCTTATGTCATTTGGATTCTATATCATAGCAATCAAAAGGATTGATTTTTTCAAATCAAATACATTCAAATAAATCATTGTTATCCGGAATTCGTCGTAATAAAAAGAGCAGCCCGGCCGGACCTGTAGCTAGCCGGGCCCTGGCTGTATAAAAAAGCAAACTCCAAAAATGGAAAAAAATAAATATTTGTATGTTATATATATAATAATGTAATGAGTGGAAATCAAATAGTCATTCTATTTTTTTTTTTCAATCGGGGAGAGATGGCTGAGTGGACTAAAGCGTCGGATTGCTAATCCGTTGTACGAATTTTTGTACCGAGGGTTCGAATCCCTCTCTCTCCGTTTCCGTTCATGATTGGGTATTTTTTTTTTTTGAACTTACAGAAGTTTGTTTGATTTTTTTTTAGTTACTAGTTAAAGATGTAAAATAGAAAAAAGAAAAAAGATTTTAAAATTCAGCACAAGCAAGAAAAACACAGAAAAAAAGATCTTTTTTTTATTCTTCACGTCCAGGATTACGCCCCGGGTCGTTAGATAAGAATCCGAATATGAAAAGAGAAACAAAGAATATTACTACCGTGTAAACAAATAGTTTTAGAGTAAGCATTACACAAAATCTCCAAGATAATTAAAAAAACGACAGAGAAAGAGAATAGATTCTCTTAGATTAGACATTATGTTTCTTTTTATACTAAGTTTCTAAGAAATGAAGTGATTTTGAGGAAATAGAAAAAATTAGGAAATTGATTTGTAGTATAGTAAGAATCTAGCCTTTTAATATTAATTATGACTTGTTTTTTACTATTATCAAAAATATTCTTTGCATATACTTCTTTGCATATACATAATCTAGGTATTGATGATGGATTCAAATCTAATGATACTATATAATAGGATTGGGATTGCTCAATGGAAAAAGAAAAACAGAAATGATGAGATGATCGGGATTTTTTTTGTCTATCAAAAAATTTCAATATTCGAATCTAAGATTAACACCGTAAGACTTATCTGATCTTATAAATTGTTAAAATGTTTGAATTTGGGTTTTAAAATAAATTCTGAATTTTGTTTTAGGCATTATTTAAATGAAAGATCTCATCGAAAACTTACAGCAGCTTGCCAAACAAAAGCTAACAAAAAAAAGAGTACGGGTATTACTGGCATAATATCTACAATTGGATTCAAAAAAGCGTAGGCTTCGGGTAATTTCGTCAAGAAAAAACTACTTGAATAAAGGGCAGAGTCAATACAAATACAGACCAAACTAAAGATATTAAGCATAACAAACATTTTGTTGTTCTTTAAGAAAATTCATTGTATTTTTGCTTTTGTGGAATTCGAATTTTCATTTTGATTATTATATTTTATTGTATAATTGTATATATATGATAATATGTATCATTTATTAATATTTTATAATACTAATATAATATTAGTAATATTAAAAATATTATTTGAATAATTGGGTTATTTATTTCATTGTAATTTATGATTGATACTATCTATTAATTATTATTAATTAATTTTATATAGATAGTAATGAATTTCGAATATATACATATTTATTAATTATAGATATTCATTTTCCTAAATGAAAAAAAACTATATATATCAAAAAAAAAATAGAAATAATAATAAATAGATTTTTGAATTATACAATTATCCGCGGCGATTACAATAAAAATAATAAAAAAGTGAATCTTTACTCTGATATACAATTTGTATTCAAATAGGATCTACGTCACGAATAGATATGCTCTGGGACGGAAGGATTCGAACCTCCGAATAGCGGGACCAAAACCCGTTGCCTTACCGCTTGGCCACGCCCCATTTTCGATTCGACACTAAACTAATAAATAGTATTATTGGTATTGGTTGTTCGTCAATTCTAGTTCAAAAATTTCTATACAAAAAATTGTTGCTACGGGAGTTTGATATGATATAGATTTTGATATGATCTATATATCTATATATATATCTAGAATTAAACTAAAATTATTGATCATTACCATTACATAGAATTCAATTGAATTAAGATATTCTATTAATATAGAATTTGTTATATTTTTCATTTCAGAATGAAAAGATTTTGAAATAGAAAACAAGGAATCAAATATCGAGTTAATTTGAATATTTTTTCTTTAGTTTAACAATTGTATAGCCAACCATATCGAATAGAAAGAAAACTTACTAAAAGTTATAAGTATAGATTATTATTTATTGATTGAATCAACGACTATTCACGATTTCATAATTGAATCAATGAAATACCGGATCCAAACTAAAGGAATGTTATGGTAAAACATCGTTTGAAACGATGTGGTAAAAAGCAACGTGCGCCTTGAAAGACATGATTGGATTAGCTGTGGATTTTTACATCCGCCATTTTTTCTAGTATATGTAAATTTGGGTACTCTTGGCTCGACATTATTTGTCCTGTTATACTAGAATGGGGTTGGGGGGGGGGGGGGTTGATGATGTAAATAGTACACAATGGAGCTCGAGTTGATTCATTTCTCAAGGGCAAATATCTAAGGTTAGTGAAAATTAAGAAATTAGAACAACTTCGTAAGTATATTTTGGATACAGAAATCGAAAGGATCCAATTCAAGCAAGTTTAAAAAAAGTCAAATTAATTTGTTGGAATTGGTAAAGCTATTTCGATCAAAAGTGTATCTACGGGAATTAGCCTTCTCTTCTATTTGTATGATTCTTTCAGAGAAAGAAAAAGGGTATGTTGCTGCCATTTTTAAATAAAACGATTAAAGATCCCCGAAGTAATGTCTAAACCCAATGATTAAAGTAAAAGCTAAAGGATTCTGGAACAGGTAAATACCATTTTCAAATTGTCTCAATAATTCTATTAGAATAATACCAATTTCCTTAGAATGAAGAAAAAAAAGCATTCTAAAGAAGTAAGAAAGGCAAAAAATGGGGTAAAGACTGCTCAATACGTGAAATACCTAACCTAAAGGGCTTTGTTTTGCCTTCAGTTATTTGAGAGTTATCTAATTTGAGTTATGAGATTGCGAATATAATATAAGTCTTTTTTTACTCCTTTTCTTTCTCAAATAAGGAATAAAAAAAAGACTTAAACCACAGTGTAATTGATTTGATGATTTTATTGATCTATTTGATATACTAAGTTTATACATAAGACTTAATTTTCAATTTTCTCGAGCCGTACGAGGCGAAAACTTCTTATACGTTTCTAGGGGGGGGGTGGGGGGGGTTGATCTTTTATCTCTATCCTAATGAGCCGTTTATCGAATCGTTGCAATTGATGTTCGATCCCGAAGAGAGGGAAGAGATCTTCGGAAAGTGGGTTTTTATGATCCAATAAAGAATCAAACCTATTTAAATGTTCCAGCTATTCTCTATTTCCTTGAACAAGGCGCTCAACCTACAGGAACCGTTCAAGATATTTCAAAAAAGGCAGGTGTTTTTATGTCACTTTGCCCTAATCAACAAACGGAATTCAATTAATAAAATAAAAAAAAGAGGGGAAAGAGGGTGCGGATTCCTTGTATATCGAGTTTTAGAACTCTTCTTTTCTCTTTTTTTTTATCCCCTCCACTCTCTTGTTCTATTCATACCTTATTTTTCCTTATTTTTAAATTTGTTTTTTGTTGTTGACATAGAATGTTGTTTTCTATAACCACAAAAATAGATTTGGATCCATTTTCAAAAAAAAATAGATAGAGTAAGGGTAGAAGAAATATATCTCTATATGATAGAAAAAGGTAAATTAACAATGACTAAATTAAGTAATTGGGCCTAAAAATACATTCCCCCGGATGGGGTTATCTATTTTTTTTTATCGTAAATAAATGAGATATAATATTTAAAATCGAATATAAAATGGAATACTTATATGATTTTTCATCCAATGACTATTCATCTATTGTATTTTCGTGTAAATAAAAGGGAAAAAAGATCTATGGAAAAATGGGGGTTCAATTCTATGTTGTTTAAGAGGAAGTTCGAATACGGGTGTAGCTTAAGTGAATCAATAGAGAATTTTGGTTCTATTGAAAATACCAGTGTAAGTGAAGACCAAATTTTAACGGATATGGATAAAAACATTTATAGTTGGAAAGATAGTGAAAACTCTAGTTACAGTAATGTTGATTATTCAGTCAATGTCAGCCGGAACATGCAGAATTTCCTATCTGATAAAACTTTTTTAGTTCGGGATATTAAAAAGAACGGTTATTCCATATATTTGGATATTGAAAATCAAATTTTGGAGATTGATAATGATCATTCTTTTCTAAGTGAACCAGAAAGTTTTTTTTCTAGTTATAAGAATTCTAACTATCTGAATAATGTCTGTAATTCTAATAATGATGATGATCATTACACATATGATACTCAATCTAGTTGGAATAATAACATTATTAGTTGCATTGAAAGTTATCTTTGTTCTCAAATCTTTATTGATAATTCCATTTTATATGATAGTGACAAATACAATGACAGTTACTTTTATAGTAACATTTGTGGTAAGGACAAAAATGGTAGTGAAAGCGAGAGTTCTAGTATAATAGCTGGAACTAACGAGAATACAAATGAGACTGATTTCATTAAAAGAGAAAGTTCTAGTGATCTCGATGAAACTCAAAAATACAAACATTTGTGGATTGAATGTGAAAATTGTTATGGATTAAATTATAAGAAATTTTTTCAATCAAAAATGAATATTTGTGAACACTGTGGATATCATTTGAAAATGAGCAGTTCAGATAGAATCGAACTTTCGATTGATTCGGGTACTTGGAATCCTATGGATGAAGACATGGTCTCTCTTGATCCCATTGAATTTCATTCGGAAGAGGAACCTTATAAAGATCGTATTGATTCTTATCAAATAAAGACGGGATTAGCCGAGGCTGTTCAAACAGGCATAGGTCAACTAAACGGCATTTCTGTAGCTGTTGGGATTATGGATTTTCAATTTATGGGGGGTAGTATGGGATCCGTAGTAGGTGAGAAAATCACCCGTTTGGTCGAATATGCTACCAATCAACTTTTACCCCTTATTCTCGTATGTGCGTCTGGAGGAGCACGTATGCAAGAAGGAAGTTTGAGCTTGATGCAAATGGCTAAAATTTCTTCTGCTTTATATGATTATCAAACAAATAAAAAGTTATTCTATGTATCAATCCTTACATCTCCTACTACAGGTGGGGTGACAGCTAGTTTTGGCATGTTGGGGGATATCATTATTGCCGAACCAAATGCTTACATTGCATTTGCAGGTAAAAGAGTAATTGAACAAACCTTGAATAAAGCAGTACCTGAGGGTTCACAAACAGCGGAATATTTATTCCAAAAGGGCTTATTTGATTCAATCGTACCGCGTAATCTTTTAAAGTGGGTTCTCAGTGAGTTATTTCAACTCCATGCTTTCTTTCCTTTTACTCAAAAAGAAAAAGAAAGCGGAGCCTAAAATTATTTTTGAATTCTTTTTTTTTAACTTCGAATAAATTATGGGACAAAAATAGAATTAGAACACACAAGAGAATAGTAATAAAATAATAGTAGAAGAATACTAAGAATAAAATAAATGGGTGGATTTCGCCTTCTATTTTTACAAGAAGAATATGTATGATAATCCACCCATTTATTTTATTTTACACTCCTTAGATTATTCGATACTATTTGTACTTTTGATTCTATTATTTATTAATAAATATAATTATTCTTTTTATATTATTGAATATTCTATAACTCATTATATATATATTCACTCGTATATACTTATACTAAGTATATACGAGTGAATATAGACTATCTTTATAACAAAATAATATTATTATGAAATTAATAGAACAAAAATATTAATATAACAATAAAAATGTAACAATAAAAATAGAATAAAAAAGGTAAAATAGTAAATCGAGGTACCCATTCTATGATAAACTTACCCTCCGTTTTTGTGCCTTTAGTGGGCCTAATATTTCCGGCAATTACAATGGCTTCTTTATTTCTTCATGTTCAAAAAAACAAGATTTTTTAGATTTGTCCCCACTGCTTCCATATCTAAAAAAAACAATATTTTTTTAGATATGGAAGCAGTTCGATGAATTACTCCTAAAAGTTTACATCAAAATATTGCTAGTTGATGAAAGTTACTTCGGAAACAAAGACAAAGTAAAATTCATTTGCTTGGGTTTTGTATTCTCCCTATTCGAATAAAATAGAACCGGATCTAATATGAGTTGGCGATCAGAACGTATATGGATAGAACTTATAACGGGGTCTAGAAAAACAAGCAATTTCTGTTGGGCCTTTATCCTTTTTTTAGGTTCATTGGGGTTCTTATTGGTTGGAACTTCAAGTTATCTTAGTAAGAATTTGTTATCTTTATTTCCGTCCCAGCAAATTCTTTTTTTTCCACAAGGGATCGTGATGTCTTTCTATGGAATCGCAGGCCTCTTTATTAGTTCTTATTTGTGGTGTACAATTGCGTGGAATGTGGGTAGTGGTTATGATCGATTCGATCGAAAAGAGGGAATAGTGTTTATTTTTCGTTGGGGATTTCCTGGAAAAAATCGTCGTATTTTTCTCCGATTCCTTCTGAAAGATATTCAGTCTATAAGACTAGAAGTTAAAGAGGGTATTTATACTCGCCGTGTTCTTTATATGGAAATTATAGGCCAGGGGGCCATTCCCTTGACTCGGATTGACGATAATTTGACTCCACTAGAAATGGAACAAAAAGCCGCGGAATTGGCCTATTTCTTACATGTACCTATTGAAGTATTTTGAAAAAAAAAAAATGAACTGAAAAGGAAATCCTTTCTTAGGGAAAAGCATTTTTTTTTTTCAAAATATTTCGATTTTTATAGAAGGGACATTCTTTGTTTGGTTTCGAAATCCTACTTCATTATGCGAAAGTGTTCTTCGGTGTATTCATCAAAATAAAAAGGAGTAATTGCTTCGAATCTTATCAATTGATATCTTTTGAAACATTCTTTTTTTCTTCATTCTAATTGGTAGTGGATTCTTTCCTTTTCTTATCTTATTCTATTTCGGTCTTTCTGTATTCTGTCTAAATTCAGGGAAAGGACTAATTCCCGAATTGCAAATCAAAAAAATACGGGAATAGATTATGTATTTCTATTTAAATTCGATTTATATATTATAGATTAATATTTATATTATATGACTTGTAATATAACTTATGCTTGATAGAAAGATTATTATTATTCTAGTATTATAGGATTTGACGAGTGAGGTGAAGCTGAGTTCATTAAAGACGAAAAATGGCAAAAAAGAAAGCATTCACTCCCTCCCTATATCTTACATCTATAGTCTTTTTGCCCTGGTGCATCTCTTTCACATTTAAGAAAAGTCTGGAATCTTGGATTACCGATTGGTGGGATACTAGACAATCCGAAATTTTCTTGAATATCATTCAAGAAAAGAGTATTCTAAACAAATTCATAGAATTCCAGCAACTGGTTCTCTTGGACGAAATGCTAAAGGAATATCCGGAAACACGTCTACAAAACCTACGTACCGGAATTTACAAAGAAACCATACAATTGATCAAGACGCATAACGAAGATAGTATCAATACGATTTTACACTTCTCGACAAATATAATCTGTTTTGTTATTCTAAGTGGTTCCTCTATTCTAGGTAATCAAGAACTTATTATTCTTAATTTTTGGATTCAAGAATTCCTATATAACTTAAGTGACACAATAAAAGCTTTTTCTATTCTTTTATTAACCGATTTATGTATAGGATTCCATTCGACCCATGGTTGGGAACTAATGATTGGTTCTGTGTATAAAGATTTTGGGTTTGTTCAGAATGGTCAAATTATATCTGGTCTTGTTTCCACCTTTCCAGTCATTTTAGATACAATTATAAAATATTGGATTTTCCGCTATTTAAATCGCATATCTCCGTCACTTGTAGTGATTTATCATTCAATGAATGACTGAAAAGGGGATTGGCTGGTGCAATTATAAAGTTTGTTATTTTGTAAAAAAGTTAAACATACAAAAATTGATTCATTTTTTTCTCCCCCGGGGGGGGGGGGGTCTTCTTATACTCTAAGGAAAATATTTTCAGTAAATAGCAAAATCGTGGATAGGAAACTATGCTAGTGACCT